AAGTGGCTCTATTTCATTCTATTTCACTTCCTAGCACTTCCTATCATTTAATATCCATCCCTTTGGTCTTATTGACATAAGAGATGTCATTTATAGTCTATCTCTTTCTATATATGGAAAGTCAAGAAATTCTCATCGAAACATCGAGAAATTGTGCATATAGAAAACTCTAAAGAAAGAAAAAAAGGCGACCCATGCCATGATTTTCAAATCTTTTCTACTTAGTAGTCTAAGTTTCTCGATGAGGATCGGTCGTTGTGGTCGGACTCTATTATGGATTTCTGACCACATTCTCCATAGGTCCCTCTTAGATCTTCTTTCTCCAATCTTGGGTTAGGGAAGAAGGAGATATTCGCGACTACTGGCGGTTTCATTATGGGGCAGCTCATGATCTTCATATCGATCTATTATCCACCTCTGCATCTATTCTTTCTTAGCTAAACGGGTGGAAGATCCATCCAATTTGGTTATATCATGGACTCGAAAAACGGATCTGAATGTGACTGAAATGCACGATCTTCACAGGTATCACTTTTCACGATACCTAAACCTAAAAGGTGGAATAGCGATTTTCGAACCATTTCCTATAAGAGAATGGTTTCCATTACTTTGAGAAATGGATTCTATATCAAACTATAGCTATTGCATTAAAGAAGAAAAGAAACTAATAGAAGTCGAAGACGCGGAATGGTAGTGAATAGAGAAAAAGGTTCTTCTGATTTTCTTGTTCCTGAAAATATTCTATCTATCTCCTAGACGCCGTAGAGAATTGAGAATTTTCATGTCTTTCAATTCTCGTACTCGTAATTGGAAAGTTACGGAAGGAGATCCATCATTTTGCAATGAAAACAACATAAAAAACTCTGGACAATTTCGAAATCAGACCAAGCGTCTTAATACATATGCAAAAAAATTCATTATTGGCCCACCATTGATTACAAGATTTCGCTTTTATGAATCGCTATTGGTTTGATACGAGTAATGGCAGTCGTTTCAGTATGTTAAGGATACAGATGTATCCACAATTCATTTAGAGTTACTTAATAGCCTATTTCTTATACTATATCTCTATCCCGTGAAATTCTCGAGCCGAAAGATGGATGCATATGCTGTGTTTCATTTTGCTAAATGATATCAATTAAATGGTATATCAATTCTATAAATTGGATATAGCAATAAATAAATCAGCAAAATTCTTTTATTTTAGATAGAAGAAATGTTTCTTCTATCTAAAATAAAAGAATGTACCCTTCTATCCAAATCCAATTTGCATCGATAAAATAAATCCAAATTCCAGATTCCAGCAGTAGATGAATAATTGCAAATTTTTGTGTGTACGAGATTAGAATAACTTCAAAATAACTGACATAATTTTTTATTTTTCCTGATCAGAAAAATACATGAAAAAGAAAGGAGGTAGAAAAATTTTTTGATTTATGGTTAAAGAAGAAAAACAAGAAAACAGGGGTTCTGTTGAATTTCAAGTATTCAGTTTCACCAATAAGATACGGAAACTTGCTTCACATCTGGAATTACACAAAAAAGATTTTTCATCGGAAAGAGGTCTACGAAGACTTTTGGGAAAACGTCAACGTTTGCTGGCTTATTTGGCAAAGAAAAATAGAGTACGTTATAAGAAATTAATAAGTCAGTTGGATATTCGGGAGAAGTAAATTAATCGTTCGAATTTTTTTCTTATTTTATTAGTAGTCTTATAGTAGTCTTAGATTTTGCATTTTGATGAGCCTCGTTTTGAGGAATTCATGGAATAATCCATTTTTATGGAAAAAAGAATAAGAACAAGGATACATAACATAAAAAAAAGAATAGATAAGACGATATTCGCCCTCCCCCTACATATTTAATTTCTTCTCCTATACAAAAACCAGCAAGACCTACTCCATTGGTAATTCCATCAATGACACCCTTATCGAAAAAATGCGTTAGTTCAGCTAATCTTCTTATACCCAAGATAAAGACCCTAGTATAGAAAACATCTATATAACCACGATTATATGACCAACTGTATATATTTTTTTTTACTTCATCCAAAAAGTTCTTTTTTGGATTCCTTTTTACAAGGGAATTTAGAAAATTTAAATTCAGAAAAAAAGAATAAGTAGATCCATAGAAGATATATGCTATGAATAGACCAAAAATTGCTAAACTTACAGAAGAAATTGCATTAGTGAGAAATTCATATGAATTTATGGAAGAATTAGAACTTTCCTGGAAAAAGTTTATTGAAGGAGTTAGCCACTTTGATAATATGGTTAACTCCGATATTCCATTACCCTTTATTCCATTATCAAAATGAATTCCTATGGATCCAATGAACAAAGTAAAAAGCAGTAATATAAGAAGAGGAAATTGCATAGTATTTCCCGTTTCATGAGGATAAACAAAAGTGTTTTTAGCCCCAAAGGAAGTACTAAAGGATCCTATCTTATTTCTTGTATTACCAGGAATTTTGGGTGTATTTTGTGAAAAAAAAGAAACTCTACTCTTCATTGTTGATAAAACAAAATTCCTATTAAGTCCTTTGGATATGCCTTTTCCCCATAAGGATATTGAATACAACGAACCTTCTTTAGTACTGCTGTAATTTTGAAAATGAACACGCAAATACCCATCAAAAGTAAGTAAATATATCCGAAACATATAAAATGCAGTTAATCCTGCAGTAAAAGAGGCTATAATTCCCAAAAAGGGTGAATACAACCAACTATTACTAAGGATTTCATCTTTGGACCAGAAGCAAGCAAGAGGTGGAATACCACAAAGAGAAAGTGTACCACATAAAAAAGCAGTTCTTGTAATTGGAACGTATTTTCTTAAACCACCCATAAGAACCATATTCTGACTTTTATCTGGTGAATATCCAACAAGAGGTTCCATTGAATGAATAACGGATCCGGATCCTAAGAACAATAAAGCTTTCGAATAAGCATGAGTGATCAAATGGAATAAAGCAGCTTGATAAGAACCTATACCTAGAGCTAACATCATATAACCCAATTGAGACATTGTAGAATAGGCTAAGCTTCTTTTAATATCTCTCTGAGCAAGAGCTAAAGTGGCTCCTAAGAAGAGCGTTATTGTACCTACTAAAGAAATAAAACTCATTATCAAGGGGAGGGATATGAAAAGAGGAAGAAGTCGAGCTAGAAGAAAAATCCCCGCAGCAACCATAGTTGCTGCGTGTATAAGAGCCGAAATGGGAGTGGGTCCTTCCATAGCATCGGGTAACCATACGTGAAGAGGGAATTGTGCAGATTTTGCAACTGCACCAAGGAATAATAAAAAAGCACACAAAGTAGTAAGTAAGGAATTAATCCCATTATTAGGAATCCAGTTATTAGCTATTTTGAACAAATCCCGAAACTCTAAACTACCCGTTATCCAAAAAAAACCTAAAATTCCTAATAACAGACCAAAATCCCCTACACGATTAGTTACAAAAGCTTTTTGGCAAGCACTCGCTGCAATTGGCCGTGTAAACCAGAAGCCTATCAATAAATAGGAACACATTCCGACAAGTTCCCAAAAAAAATAAATTTGTATCAAATTGGAACTAGTAACCAATCCCAACATGGCAGTATTAAAAAAACTTATATAAACAAAAAATCTCAAATATCCTTCATCGTGAGACATATAACCGTCACTATAAATAAGAACCAAGATTCCTACAGTAGTAATTAGTAGTAACATAATAGACGTAAGGGGGTCGATCAAGTATCCAAATTCTAAGGAAAAATCATTATTGATGGTCCAAGACCATAGATATTGATAGATAGAACTTCCATTTATTTGTTGAATAGACAGGTGAACTGAGAATACCAGAGCTATACTTAAGAGTAAAATACTAGGAAAAGCCCATATGCGACGAAGATTTTTTGTTGCTGTCGGAATAAGAAAAAGCCCAAATCCCATTGACATAATAACTGGAAGTGGGAGAAGAGGGATTACCCCGGCATATTGATATGTATGTTCCATAAGAAAAGAAATAGCAATTTTGAGTTGAAATTTTGAGTTCAATTTTTCTATAAAATTGAATTGTTTCCGATTCACCAAACCTACTCTTATCTCTCTCTAAAGGAATTAAAAAAACAAAATAAGAATAAAAAAAAATACTGGAATTCTAGATTTTTCAAAATTTCTCTCATTAAAATATTCAAAAATTAAGAATGGGTTTAGTTGCTTAAATTCAAAAAGTGAATCAAAGAATTTCGTTATCTAGTTATTAGTTAAAAAAAATATTTATTAAAATACAAAAAAAGATTGAATCATTTTTTTTACTTTCTATTCATTTTTGTATTTCTTTCTCTTAAAATAAAGGAGCTCTCTTGTTTCGTAATTGATTGATTGAATTCCAAAGAAAACCCTATATTTATAGTATAGGAGATTCTCGAATATTGCTTATTTCATATAAAACGGAAATCCTAATGACTAGAATTCTCTAAGTTTTAGAATGTCTTGTTTAAGAGACTAAGTATTTTTTTTTTTGATTGGAATTCAATTATGAAATACCGTTCTTAACTTAATTAACTAATTGAATTTTACCTTCTTTTTATTTCCCCATCTTATATGAAGGCTTATCCCCCATACCATATATTTATATATGAAGTATATTTTATATATAAATTGATTTAAATGGAAAGCCTTAAAAAACTCTTGTCTTATCCACATTAGACAAAATGAACTAAAAAAGGAATTTCGAATTTCAGTATCTTTCAGTATCTAAGTATAAATACTAAGAAAAAACAGAAAGAAGGATTGATTTGCGGCAATAGATGTCTTTCACATACAACTAGAAAAAAGTAATCCTCTTTTATTTTAAAATGGCAGTTCCAAAAAAACGTACTTCGATGTCAAAAAAGCGTATTCGTAAAAATCTTTGGAAGAAAAAGACTTATTTTTCCATAGTACAATCTTATTCTTTAGCAAAATCAAGATCATTTTCTAGCGGCAATGAGCATCCAAAACCAAAAGGTTTTTCTGGGCAACAAACAAACAAATAATAAGGTTTTGGAATAATCCGAATTGAACTATCCCAACCCAAAGAAATTCCAATTATTTAATATGAATGAATAATTCAGATTAATTAATGAATGTACTTTTATGTGTTGAATTCCTCGGTACAATATTCTTAGAACGAATCCCTCTGTTATCCGTTATATAGACCAAAAGTTTTTGGTATATTGTGTCCTCAGTATTCTTTTCCTAGCAAAGAACTTTTTTTTTATAATAGAATCCTCATAAAAAAAATAAGAGGATTCTATTATAAAAAGTAGACTATTCTTGCAATAGGACTTACAACCTCTACCTATCTTATCCAATCTTATCCAAAATTACCATATAAATGAGTTTAGGACTGGTAAATCATATTAATAAGAGCGTAAAGACTTTCATTCTATAAATTTTTCTAAAATACAAAATTCTTTGTAGTTAATGATGAAATTCTAATGTTCCTAAATTCTACGGCCTCTCCCAGTCTCGACGATTCGCGAGAAAATAACTATTATTCTTTTAAGTTCACTATTATTTTAAGTTAGCCGCCATGGTGAAATTGGTAGACACGCTGCTCTTAGGAAGCAGTGCTCAAGCATCTCGGTTCGAGTCCGAGTGGCGGCATTCTCGAAAAAGAATACAATAGATTAGAAAATGGATTCAATTCGAAATTTCCAATTTTGTAATGGGACCTTATCCTTATGCTATTTGCAACTTTAGAACATATACTAACTCATATCTCTTTCTCAACCATTTCCATTGTGATTACGATTCATTTGATAACCTTATTAGTTCGTGAACTTAGGGGATTACGTGATTTGTCAGAAAAAGGAATGATAACTACTTTCTTCTCTATAACAGGATTCTTAGTTTCTCGTTGGGTTTCTTCGGGACATTTTCCATTAAGTAATTTATATGAGTCATTGATCTTCCTTTCATGGGCTCTGTATATTCTTCATACTATTCCTAAGATACAGAACTCGAAAAATGATTTAAGCACAATAACTACGCCAAGTACTATTTTAACGCAAGGCTTTGCCACGTCGGGCCTTTTAACTGAAATGCATCAATCCACAATACTAGTACCCGCTCTACAATCTCAGTGGTTAATGATGCATGTCAGTATGATGTTACTAAGCTATGCAACTCTTTTGTGCGGATCCTTATTATCCGCCGCTCTTCTAATCATTAGATTTCGAAAGAATTTCGATTTCTTTTCTAAAAAGAAAAAAAATGTTTTACTTAAAACATTTTTCTTTAGTGAGATTGAATATTTATATGCAAAAAGAAGTGCTTTAAAAAACACCTCTTTTCCCGCATTTCCAAATTATTACAAATATCAATTAACTGAGCGTTTGGATTCTTGGAGTTATCGTGTCATTAGTCTAGGGTTTACTCTTTTAACCATAGGTATTCTTTGTGGAGCAGTATGGGCTAATGAGGCATGGGGATCCTATTGGAATTGGGATCCTAAGGAAACTTGGGCATTTATTACCTGGACTATATTTGCAATATATTTACATAGTAGAACAAATCCAAATTGGAAGGGTACGAATTCCGCACTTGTAGCTTCGATAGGATTTCTTATAATTTGGATCTGCTATTTTGGTATCAATCTGTTAGGAATAGGTTTACATAGTTATGGTTCATTTACATTACCCTCTAAATGATTACATAACATAAAACTAAACGATTAGATAACATAAAACCTTCATTTTATGAAGGTTTTTTTTTCCTTTTTTGTTTGATTTGAGAACCCCTTGAACGTCTTTTCAAAGGGTTCTCAAAAATTCGAGATAGATCTAATTATACTTTTTTTTTTGAATTTTATGCTTTTTCCACGATGGAATATAGAGCAGACTAGTTAAAATCCTATTTAGGATAATAATTGGATAATAGAGCCTCTACCCTGTCAACGGATAGCGAGAGAACTAAATCTGGATAAATACCAATTCCTATTACTGGTAAAAAGATACAGATTAAAAGAAAGAGTTCCCGTGGTCCAGAATCCAAAAAATTTTCGTTTGGAACATGGAATAGCTTGTATCCATAGAACATCTGGCGTAACATAGATAATAAATAAATAGGAGTTAATATCATTCCAATTGCCATTACAAAAGTAATTAGCATTTTTGGCATTAACATAAATTTAGGACTAGTAATTAGTCCAAAAAATACTACTAATTCTGCAACAAAACCGCTCATTCCTGGCAAGGCAAGAGAAGCCATTGAAAAGCTACTAAACATGGTAAAAATTTTTGGCATTGGAATAGATATTCCCCCCAGTTCTTCGAGATAAACAAGACGCACTCTATCACAAGCCGTTCCCGCCAAGAAAAAAAGTGTAGCACCGATAAATCCATGGGATAATATTTGTAAAATAGCTCCATTTAGTCCAATGTTGGTTATGGAACCAATTCCTATAATTATGAAACCCATGTGAGATACGGAGGAGTAGGCTATTCTTTTTTTGAAATTTCGTTGACCAAGAGAAGTTGAAGCTGCATAGATTATTTGCACCGCTCCTATTATTACCAACCAGGGGGAAAACAGATAATGAGCATGAGGTAACAATTCCATATTGATCCGAATCAATCCGTATGCTCCCATCTTTAATAGAATTCCAGCTAAAAGCATACATGTACTGTAATGCGCTTCCCCATGGGTATCTGGTAACCAGGTATGTAGAGGTATAATCGGCAATTTGACAGCATAAGCAATAAGGAAGCCAAAATACAGTAGTATTTCCAATGTTGCAGGGTATGATTGATTAATCAATCTTTCCAAATCTAATCCGGGTTCATTGGAACCATATAACCCCATACCCAGAACCCCAATTAAGAAAAAAATGGAACCGCCTGCAGTATACAAAATAAACTTGGTAGCTGAATACAGACGCCTCTTTCCCCCCCACATGGATAAAAGTAAGTAAACAGGGATTAATTCTAACTCCCACATGATAAAAAAAAGTAAAAGATCTCGTGAAGAAAATAATCCTATTTGACCGCTATACATTGCTAGCATCAGGAAATAGAATAATCGCGAATTCCGGGTAACCGGCCAAGCCGCTAAAGTAGCTAAAGTAGTGATAAATCCTGTCAATAAAATAGATCCTAATGAAAGTCCATCGATTCCCAATCTCCAGTGGAAATCCAAAACATCTATCCATTTAGAATCCTCCCTTAATTGGATTAAGGGATCCTCCAATTGGAAATGATAACAGAATGCATAAGTCATTAGAAGGAATTCTAATAAACAAATAGATATAGTATACCACCTAACGATTTTATTTCCTTTATGAGGTAAAAAGAAAATTAATGAACCTGCAAATATCGGCAAAACAACAAGTATTGTTAACCAAGGAAAATAACTCATGATAAAGTAATAAAGACAAGATACGTTTTGACCAGAAAAGCCCATGCTCGAAATAATCGAGCACAGGCTTCTTCGGTAAAGAGGAATCAGACGATTCAAGTGGAGTTTTTTGTAACGTATCAATAAGATAGAGCCATGCTGCGGGTTGTTTCAGGCCCTAAATAAACGCGGACACTTAAAAAATCTGTTGGGCAGGCGGATTCGCATCTCTTACAACCCACACAATCTTCGGTTCTCGGCGCGGAAGCAATTTGCTTGGCTTTACATCCATCCCAAGGTATCATTTCTAATACATCTGTTGGACAAGCTCGTACACATTGAGTGCATCCTATACATGTATCATAAATTTTTACAGAATGTGACATTGGATCTCTAAATTTTCCTTTTCAACATAAAAATTTTCGATCTGGTAAAAATGAAATTAGTACTATATAAATTAGATGTATTGTAGACACCAGACGAAGCAATGGTTTATCCAAACTTTAACAAATAATGCAATATATTTCTTAATCTGTTTGTGAGAAAGCGTGAAAAGAGCCAAGAGACTTGAATTTAAGACTTCAACAGTCATAATTATACGAATTCTACATACTAATTCGAATTAGCCAATAAATTGGGTATCATCTTTTCAATATAAATTATTGCAATATTCAAATTGCAATATCAATGAATTGCAAAAATGCAATATTCAATAAGTAAAAAAGAATACTCTGAAATAACCTACTCAAAAAATGGATATTATTAAATACTAATAAGAAAATAAGATTAGATTTCTATTCATCTTAATGTTCCGTATTATTATATATGCACCTTTGTTTAGAGGATTCTATGTCTAATTATTCAAAAAATTAGATTGATTGATACGAGTTGATTTCCTGTTACGATGGATGGAAGAAAGAATGGATAGTCCAATAGCTGCTTCAGCAGCCGCAAGGGCTATAACAAAAATTGCGAAAATGTCTCCTTTTAATTGGCGACTATCAAATAGATCAGAAAATGTTACGAGATTTAGATTAATTGAATTCAGTATAAGTTCAAGACATATTAGAGCTCTAACCATGTTTCGGCTTGTGATCAATCCATAGATACCAATCGAAAATAAATAGACACTCAAAAAAAGTACATGCTCAAACATCATTAACTAACTCCTTATCAATCTCGATTCATTTCAATATGAGGACAAGAATTGAACCGATTCAATTAATTAGAATAGAACAATTACGCAACAAAAGAGAAAAGAAGGTATTTGTTGTGTTGGCAATAGATGGGTTTTACTAAATCAAAATTGTGATTCTTTAGTTATTTATTTTATATTTGAAATTCTAAGAATTTTGACTCATTCTAAGTATTTCTTATTGTCGAGCCATAGTAATTGCACCTATTAAAGAAACTAGAAGAATTAGGGAAATAAGTTCAAACGGAAGATAAAAATCGGTTGCTAAATGAATCCCAATTTGTTGAACGTTATTTATGAGACCCTGTTCTACTATTTGGTTTGATCTTGTAGTCCAAAGAATTCCATACCACGACGTATCTGGGATAGTAGTCATTAGTGAAAAAGGAATAGTTATACAAACGAGTAAAGTAAACCCATCTCCAATAGTCCAATAATTCTTATCTTTAGACCACTCTGAGCCGTTTACAAACATTACAGCAAATATGATCAAGACATTTATGGCTCCCACATAAATAAGAAGTTGTGCGACAGCTACAAAGTAGGAATTCAATAAAAAATAGAATAAGGATATACAAACAAGAACTAATCCCAGTGAAAAAGCAGAATAAATTGGGTTGGTAAGTAATACTACTCCTAGACCCCCTAGTAGAAGAACAAATCCCCCAAATAGCACAAGAATCTCATGTATTGGTCCAGGTAAATCCATTATGGATAAGAAGAAATTTATAGTATAAAATTTTTCATGAACTGACTAAAACTAAAAGATTCAAGGAAGGAAAAAGGTATTAGGATATTTTTTTGTATATGTATATAAGTTGTTAAGCAGTAGTTATTCTTTTTTCGTTATAGTTAGTAAAAATGGATTTTTCTAATAAAAAAAATCCTAATACCTAGTAATCAGTAATCGTTCTTGAATTCCAAGATTTTTCTTCGTCTATTTTACTTTGAGGCGAATTCCTAATTGTTTGAATTGTGTAATCTCCCATTATGGAGATTGGTAACCGACTCAAAGCAATTTGATTGTAATTCAATTCATGACGATCATAAGTAGAAAGTTCATATTCTTCAGTCATTGATAAACAATTTGTCGGACAATATTCAACACAGTTACCACAAAATATACAAACTCCGAAATCAATACTATAATTAAGCAATTGTTTCCTTTTAATATCTTTTTCAAATCTCCAATCCACAAGAGGTAGATCTATCGGGCATACGCGAACACATACTTCACAAGCAATGCATTTATCAAATTCAAAGTGTATTCGCCCCCGGAAACGCTCCGATGTAATTGATTTTTCATAAGGGTAGTGAATCGTTATAGGTAAACGATTTGTGTGGGATAAGGTAATTATGAAACTTTGACCAATGTATCTTGCGGCGCGTATTGTTTGTTGACCATAACTAATGAACCCAGTTAGCATAGGGAACATATTCTAAATATATATGAAAAAGGTATGTTTCTTTCTCTTGTTTGAGAGAACTTTTGTGTTAAAAATATTCTTACTGTTATTGTATTATCTTATTTATAGTGAAACTAGTTGGGAAGAAGTTGTTAATAAGAGATTGCCCAGAGAAATAGGTAAAAGAAATTTCCATCCAAGATTTAATAACTGATCCATTCTCATCCTGGGTAAAGTCCATCTTATTGTGATAGAAATGAAGAGAAATAAATAAGCTTTAGTTAATGTAATAAAGATACCTATTACCATTTCCAAAATTCCAATTATTTTATTCATTTGGAAAAGTCCAAAAAAGGATATATAGGGAATAGAGAAATTCCACCCGCCTAAGTATAGAACAGTTACAAATAAAGAGGAAACTAATAAATTTAGGTAAGAAACAAGATAAAATAAACCATATTTAATACCAGAATATTCGGTTTGATAACCTGCTACTAATTCTTCTTCTGCTTCTGGTAAATCAAAGGGTAATCTTTCACATTCTGCCAAAGAAGAAATTAGAAAAACTAGAAAACCTATAGGCTGACGCCAAAGATTCCAGCCAAAAAAACCATATTTGGACTGTGCTTCAACTATATCAACTGTACTTGAACTGTTAGATAATCATAGTCGATGATAACATCACAGTTCCCACCGCTATTCCAAAACCGTACATGAAACCTTAGCTTCATACGGCTCCTCTATGATCAGAAAAAAGGAAAGGATTGTTTCATTTCGGTATTATCCCCTGGGCGTAGATAGAATTAGGTAAGATAAAATTGATTGGAAAGCCCCAAATTAGATCAAAGCAATTCCGTCTGCTAGAATAACAAAAAAGCGCTTCTGAATTGATCTCATCCTTTATATAATAAAAGAAAAATTTTTCTTTGTTCGGTAATAACTTAATATTGGAATAAAACACTCGTTATAGCAATTAATAAATGGAAAGAATTGGGCATTAGTTCATGAGGAATTCTGTATGAATAGGGATAAAGGAAGAAAAGAATAAATAAGGATTCTTTTCTGTATTGCATTCCATATCTTTTGTCCTATTCTTCTTTCCCGGGGAAGGGTGTACTTAAAAAGAAAAAAGAATAAAGGGTTAATTCGTTCTTGATAGCCATTTCTTTAACAAGTGAATGGGAACATACTCTAGACCGGAATCCGAAGAAAGTACTACTTGATCATTTCCACCAATTTCAAGTCCTTATTATGATTCCTTTTGTGAGGAAAAATGTCTAATGATTTAGATTCTCTCATTACTAATCCTGTATGTACTTTAGTGTTCCTAATCCCTCACTAACTTTTAATGGATTGCTTTATGGTTATAAGTTATAGTAATAACTCAAAATATTCTAGTAATGGAATTCTATATCGCGAATCCTTTATTCTTGCCCGCTTCAAGATATGATGACTAATCAAACAATCTCAACCTTGGGGTAAAGAGTTTACACTGCTTATGTTTACTTGAACGTTTTTCTTGTACGTAGGAAATGAGATTTTCTATTTTTACTACAAATTAATAAGCTGTTTTGTTTCACTCATATAGCTATCTAGTTTAACTTACCAACCCGAATACAGAATAAGCAAAGGAAGATAAGCATTCAATGTATTTTAGAGGAAAAAGATCCTATTTTAACGAATCACACGTAGAGATATTGCTAGCACACAAAAAGTTAATGGTATTTCATAACTAATAGATTGAGCAGCCGCTCGTAGACCGCCTGAAAAAGAATATTTATTATTTGAGCTATATCCCGCCATGAGAAGACCAATAGGAGCAATACTTGAAATGGCAATCCATAAAAAAACACCAATACTAAGATCAGCTAAAACAAAACGATATCCCAAAGGGATAACTAAAAAACTTAATAAAATGGATATGACTGCTATAGAGGGACCAATGCTAAATAAAGGAATATCTCCTCGGGATGGGAGGATATCCTCTTTAAAAAGTAGCTTAGTTCCGTCTGCTATAGCTTGAAGCAGTCCCAGGGGGCCAGCATATTCAGGACCAATACGTTGTTGTATCGATGCAGATATTTCTCTTTCTAACCACACAATTACGAGTACTTCTATTGTGATTCCCAGTAGGAGGGTCAAAATGGGTAGAATCCATATCAGTCCGTAGACTTCTTTTAATAATTCCGATTTCGAAAAAGAATTGATAGTTTCTACCTCTACCCTATCTATTATCATTTCAACGGTCAACTTCCCCCATAATGATATCTATACTACCTAATATCGTCATGATATCAGCCAATTTCATTTTTTTAACTAGCTGAGGAAGAATTTGCAAATTAATAAAACCAGGTGGACGAATTTTCCATCTCCAGGGGAAAAGACTATCATCTCCTACCAGATAAATTCCTAATTCACCTTTTGGAGCTTCTACTCTTACATAAAGCTCTTGCTTTGATAATTCAAAATTGGGCGAAGGTTTTTTACCAAGAAATCGATATTCAAAATCATTCCATTCGAAATTCTTTGCTTTCTTAAAACGTCGGGCTTCTAAATTCTCATAAGGGCCTCCCGGAATTTTCTCTACAGCCTGTTGAATTATTTTTATGGATTCCCTCATTTCACCGATTCGTACTAAATAGCGAGCTAACGAATCTCCTTCTTTTTGCCATTGTACTTTCCAATCAAATTGATTGTAAGACTCATAAGGATCAATTTTACGAAGATCCCATTGTATTCCAGAAGCTCGTAACATTGGGCCCGATAAGCCCCAATTTACGGCTTCTTCTCCGCTAATAAAACCGACTCCTTCAACTCGTTCTAAAAAAATGGGATTCTGTGTAATAAGTTGTTGATATTCAACAACTCCTCGTAAAAAATAATCACAGAAATCTAAACATTTATCCATCCATCCATAAGGTAGATCGGCAGCTACTCCTCCGATGCGAAAGTAATTATGCATCATTCGCATACCTGTAGCAGCTTCAAATAGATCATATATCAATTCTCTCTCTCTAAAAATGTAGAAAAAAGGAGTCTGTGCCCCGAGATCCGCCATAAAAGGTCCAAGCCATAACAAGTGAGAAGCTATACGGCTCAATTCTAACATAATTACCCTAATATAGCTGGCTCTTTGGGGTATTTGAATATTCTCCAAGAATTCTGGTGCATTTACCGTTATTGCTTCTGTAAACATAGTAGCTAAATAATCCCACCGTGTTACATAAGGCAAGTATTGTATAATAGTTCTGTTTTCCGCGATTTTTTCCATTCCTCTGTGTAAATACCCTAATATGGGTTCGCAATCAATAACATCTTCACCATCGAGAGTAACGATCAGTCGAAGAACACCATGCATTGATGGGTGGTGCGGGCCCATATTGACTATCATGAGATCTTTTCTTGTAAGCGGTGGACTCATATCCTTGTTCTTATTCTTTTTTCCATAAAAATGGATTATTCCATGAATTCCTCAAAACGAGGCTCATCAAAATGCAAAATCTAAGACTACTATAAGACTACTAATAAAATAAGAAAAAAATTCGAACGATTAATTTACTTCTCCCGAATATCCAACTGACTTATTAATTTCTTATAACGTACTCTATTTTTCTTTGCCAAATAAGCCAGCAAACGTTGACGTTTTCCCAAAAGTCTTCGTAGACCTCTTTCCGATGAAAAATCTTTTTTGTGTAATTCCAGATGTGAAGCAAGTTTCCGTATCTTATTGGTGAAACTGAATACTTGAAATTCAACAGAACCCCTGTTTTCTTGTTTTTCTTCTTTAACCATAAATCAAAAAATTTTTCTACCTCCTTTCTTTTTCATGTATTTTTCTGATCAGGAAAAATAAAAAATTATGTCAGTTATTTTGAAGTTATTCTAATCTCGTACACACAAAAATTTGCAATTATTCATCTACTGCTGGAATCTGGAATTTGGATTTATTTTATCGATGCAAATTGGATTTGGATAGAAGGGTACATTCTTTTATTTTAGATAGAAGAAACATTTCTTCTATCTAAAATAAAAGAA